TCTAAATTGTAAAAAGAAATCAAAAGTTGTGGATAACTCCTTTTTCTCTATATTCTTGATTACTAATTCAGTTAAGAGGCCTCTATCAACAAGAAAAATAGTGAATTCTTATTTTCGTTAAATTCTAGGAAAATAAAAAATTTTTGTTCTACGTCTTACGTATGTATATATAATCCAAATATAGAATTCTATAATATAGAAACTATAGATATGATATATGCTTTTGTACCTTCTATACTCACTATACTCACTTAGATATATACTTATATTTATACTAATCTTTATAATATAAATAATAAATTTATACTAATCTTTATAATATAAATAATAATATAATAATAACAGGTACAAATAGTAAATTGAGGTATCCTTTATATGACAACTTTCGACTTTCCCTCTGTTTTGGTGCCTTTAGTAGGCTTAGTATTTCCGGCAATGGCAATGGCTTCTTTATTTCTTCATGTTCAAAAAAATAAGACTGTTTAGATCTGATGGGCCCAACTCTGATCCATTTTTTTTTTTCAAAACTAAGACTTGTATCATAACGCAGATACCTATTTAGTGTAAGAAAAGAAGGTATAACATGCGGCGCTTCCGTAGAAAAGGGGCTCTTTGGCCTGTAGAAAGATGATATGGGGGTAAAGGAATTCTATCTATTTGAAAAAATCTCAGGATCGCCGGATGGCTGAACTGTAAAATCGGTACATCTATATGTATCTATATGTATATTGATGGGATCATACGAAGGGTATGTTTTTTTTTATTTTAGATCTAACCAATTTGATAAATTACTCTTAAAGGTTCACATCAAACTAGTACTAGTTGATGAGAGTTACTTCGGAAACAAAAAGAGTAAAGTCTAGGGTATTCTCTCAATTCCAATAAAACGAAACCAGATCAAGTATGAGTTGTCGATCAGAACATATATGGATACAACCTATAACGGGGTCGCGAAAAACAAGTAATTTCTGCTGGGCCATTATCCTTTTTTTAGGTTCATTAGGATTCTTATTGGTTGGAACTTCCAGTTATCTTGGGAGAAACTTGATATCTTTATTTCCATCTCAGCAAATCCTTTTTTTTCCACAAGGGCTTGTGATGTCTTTCTATGGGATCGCGGGTCTCTTTATTAGCTCCTATTTGTGGTGCACAATTTCGTGGAATGTAGGGGGTGGTTATGATCGATTCGATAGAAAAGAAGGAATGGTGTGTATTTTTCGTTGGGGATTCCCTGGAAAAAATCGTCGCATCTTCCTCCGATTCCTTATAAAGGATATTCAGTCCGTCAGAATAGAAGTTAAAGAGGGTATTTATGCTCGTCGTGTCCTTTATATGGATATCAGAGGCCAGGGGGACATTCCCTTGACTCGTACTGATGAGAATGTTACTCCACGGGAAATCGAACAAAAAGCTGCCGAATTGGCCTATTTCTTGCGTGTACCGATTGAAGTATTTTGAGAAATGAGCTGAGAGAGTGAATGCTTTCTCAGCAGGAAGGAAAAACTAAAGAATCCCCCTTTTCTATACCATAACTTAACTGAAGTTTCTTCATAACGCTCATTCTAGTCAAAGAAGACGTATACGTAACGTAACAACCACAAAACAAAACCATTTTTGTGGTCTTTTATGTGTATGGAAATCTACACAACTTAATTCAATAACAAAAAAAATTAAGTAACAAATCTAAAAAATGGATTCATCCTTTCTATTTTCTATCAAAGCAGGCCGAAATACATAAATTTTTTTATTCCGGACTCTGAGTAGTCAGTGAAAATTTTTAAAAATAGAAGATATTTTGATATTACCTAAATAAAGCGGTTTTTTCAGGCAGTCATTGATTCGTCGAAAAGGGGGATACTTGCTTCGAATTTGACCAATTACTATATCTGGAAACAATATAATATTTTTTTGTTAACTCTTTGAATTCGAAGTGGATTCTTCATCTATTTCTGTATTCCTTCTACATTCAAAGACTAACTCCGAAATCACAAATAAAAAACAAAACAGTGAATAGATTCATAAGTTCGATACTTTGTAATAGAACTCATGCATGAGATAAATATTGGATGGCGTAGAGTCAACTAATGAGGTCGGTTCATTAAAAATTCATAGACGAAATGAAAAAATGTCAAAAAAGAAAGCATTCAACCCTCTTTTATATCTTGCATCTATAGTATTTTTGCCCTGGTGGATTTCTCTCTCATTTAATAAAAGTCTGGAATCTTGGGTTACGTATTGGTGGAATACTAGGCAATCTGAAATTTTTTTGAATGATATTCAAGAAAAAAATATTATAGAAAAATTCATAGAATTGGAGGAAATCTTTCTTTTGGAGGAAATGATCAAGGAATACTCGGAGACACATCTACAAAACCTTCGTATAGGAATCCACAAAGAAACGCTCCAATTAATCAAGATACACAATGAGGATCATATCCATACGATTTTGCACTTCTTGACAAATATAATCTGTTTCGTTATTCTAAGTGGTTATTCAATT